TTTGTATTAAATTTCCACCCCAAATATTTTCTATCCGTATTTTTTTCCAGATATATAATATCACTTTTTCCTAGATAATTCTTCATAGGAATATTTTTGAGTATGTTAAAAAAGTTTTCTTTATTTCTGGTGGAATTTTCTTGCTTCTTATTTCTTTCTAATGATGTTCTATAAATACAGGATTTCTTCTTAGTTTCAGAATGAATATATTTATATGATAAAAGATCATATCTATAGTTTTTTTCAAAATTTTCTTCTTTATTTGATAATAAATAGACTTTCAAATTTTGTTTTTTTTTGTAATCAAAAAAAGGGTCTTTTTCATAGGAATACCATTTCTTTAAATCATTATTTTGAGAAGTATTTATCCCATTTCGCCACTTTTGGGGGACTAATCTAGACCATGTAATCTGAGATAAATCGTATTGATAATGACCTTTTAACCAGTTTTTCCATGGATTCATTCCATAATTTGGAAGTTTCTTATGTCTTATTTCAGAATCAAATATTCCCTGTCTTCCAAAAAAACCCTTTATTTCATTCTTAAGAAAAAAAGATGGTCCATTATATTGAAGAATAGATCTTACCTTATTGAAGTTAATTGCTTGGGTTTGTGATAATTTAAAAAATACATATTTTTGTGACAAGTAAGATAAATCAAAAAAAATATGTGACTTTCGTTTACTATTTCGAAGATTATCAAATATCTTTTTTATAGTCATAGGCGAAATAAAGTCAATTTTATTTTGTTTTGTTTTATTAATCCTTTCTTGATCTTGATTTCTTTTATTATTGTCAATGTATTTCTCAACAATTTTTTTTGTTGATTCCATAAAAAGGTATAGAGTGACTCTGCGCATATTAATGATACATAGAAAGATATCAATGTATATTTTTTCAATGCAAAATTGAATTAATAATTCAATATTTTTTCTTTTTAATAGTTTCCAAATTTTTGGGGGTGATTCCCCATTATTCTTTTTATTTTTTTTCATTATTTCTATTTGATTTCTGATTGTGTTTCTTCTATCAATTCTATGTTTCATTTCTTCTTTTGCCTGTAAATAATTTGTCCAACCTGTAGCTCGATTTTGACTAAGTGATTCATGAATTATCTTATTACTGATTATAGAATCATTTTCTGTTTGAGTTTGACTTGATTCATCTATTTCTCTCGGTATAAATAATGGAATTTTTGTTCCTTTTAAAAGTTCTTTTATTATTAAAACAGCTTTTGTTTGTTTCTTTGTTATTTTTTTTAAAACTCTTCGAACTCTAAAATTGAATTTTCTGATTTCGACTTTATAGTCTATATCTTTAAAAATGGGTTCAAAAAAGGAAGGTGTTTTTCGAGGAGGCCCAAAAGGATATTCTGTTTCCATTCCCAAAACTGTTAAAAAACAAGAATCAAAATCATCCTGTTGCTTTGGATCGCTATCAGAGAGTCGTAGTTTAGATCTGTGCCAAGGTTTCAAATGAAAAGGATATAGGATTTTGATCTGAAAACCCTCTATTAACCAATTTTTAGGAAATTCCGTTTTGGAGAATTGAAGACCATTATAGCTGCACTTTAGATAAATTTCTCTATTCCAATCTTGGAAATCCTCATACCATTCCGGAGATTGACGTAATAAAATACGGCCAATATTTTTAACTATTATGAATAAGGGTAATTTAATATATCTTCTAAAAATTGATTGAGCTAGTAACAGAACACTTCTTGTTTTTTGTGCATGTGGAATGTTATCCCAGAATTCCATTGCGTCTTCCTGGTTATTTTTTTTTATTTGGAATTGTTGATCTAAAATTTCGAATTCTGACTTTTTACCCAACCAATCTCTAATATTAAAAAAAAGTTTCATTAGGTTGGATATAGGAAAAGGAAAATCCTCCATTTTTTCCAAAAAAAGGGGGGAATGGGGATTTCCTTGAGAGGGTCCCCAAATAACCATTTTACGCCTTTGAACGCGCATAGATCCTTTTATTACGGCTCGACGAAAATCCGGTTCTTCTAAATAACTTATAAAACCCGAATCTCTATTAAATTTTCTATAAAGATTATAATTCTTGAAATGAGACTTCTTAAAACTTCGTCTGGAACGAGTTAAAAAAGCTATACGTTTAAATCTTCTTGTTCGAAGCTGGTGATCCAGCCCTTGCGTTATGCCTTGTTCTTTTCGTCGTTTTTTAAAATATTGTTCCAACTCATTGATTAATTTGTATGACCATCGAGGGGTTTTTTTACCTATTTTGTTTATTCCAATAGATTCTTTTTCACGCTTAGGGTTAGGGTTAGGGTTAGTTAGAATTGCGTTCAATGAAAACTTTAACCTATTATTTGAATCTATTTTTACTTGTTTTTTTTCTGATCTTTCGATTTTCTGTTCATACTCTGTAGAATTTGGATAGGGAAGAAGGATATCATGAATTTGATTAAGTTCAGATGTTTCTGTGCAATTTTCTATCGAAGTTTCGTTTATGATTGAAGAAGAAAATAATTTCTTCATTCTTCCACGATACATCCCATTTAAAAAGGGATCATACATTTTAACTAGGCAATTTTTGTTTTTAGGCTCAGTATTACATAATTTAACTAGGAAAAATTTTTTTTTTTTAGTCTCAGCATTATACAATCTAGTTTTTGTTTCAAGTATATTTAGAGAAAGAAATACTGTCTCTAAAGTCTCAATTCTATTTATAAATTCATTTTTTAAGTTGTTATTTTTCTCTTTATTCGTATAAAGCCACTCATTATATAGTTCATCCGCGGAGAGTTTTTCTAATGTAGACAACGATATCCTTCTTGCTATCATTTCCCCAAAAGTTGACAAACTGGGGGGATATGTAAAAGATATTCTTTGTTTTCCATCACTTTGGCATGTATAAAAAAAGTATTGTGAGGCTTCTCTTCTTACGGAGCCTTTCAAATTTTTATTTATCTTTCTTATGTATCGTAATGGACGATTCCATCGGTTATAATCGAAAAAAAAGATCAAAAGAGGTTTTTCAAATAAAAAAAAAGATTTTTCTTCATCTTTTTTATTTTTTTCAAGTATTTTGAACTTCAAATTTTCT